TCAAATGAAAAGGATTCCAATTTCACATCTTAACTTAAATGAAATGAGCAGACTATAATCGGCAGTATTCTAAGAGATAGATAGTATGGTAGAAAGAAAGATTCATTTATTTCATACTATCTATCTCTTAGTCTATAAACTTAGACTATAAAGTTGTAATCTAGAATAAAGATAAAGGCTTAAGTTTCTGTAGATCAATCTACAATAGTCTCTTCATATATGTGTATATTAATTCCATATATTGTATGGAATTTACATAACACCCAATTTGCTACATCTATTTGTTCCGATGAATCGGAAACAATTCTTCTCTTAGGATTCAAATTCCTTTCCTGTTACTAATAAGGAAGAGTAAACCTTACCGATTTTTATTTAACGCCCGAACCAGGATATGAAATAAGTCGATAAAGCATAAATCGCCTTTCTAAAATTAGAAAGCAGGCGTTAAATGTCCAATATGTGACTCGCCCGAGGCAAGATCTTATTATTGCATAGTCTTTCGTTAGACAACCACTATCTCTCTATCATTTCTCATAGAAAGTGCGGTGCGTATACACTTAACAAAACGACCTCTTCTTTGAAGAGTAAGGAGGGAAAGAAATCAAAAAAAAAAGGTCCGGTCTTCCTCAGTATCCATCTATAAAGATAGTAAGAGCCCATTCCATTGATTGAAATAGAAAATTTCGGAAGAATTTTAGGTTGGAATCAATTTCCAATCATCTGAATCCCTTTCTTTTCGAAATACAAACACGGGAATCGCTGAAATATCTCTTTGATTGAAAGAGTATGATTCATATCCTAGATTACTCCATTGGAGTCCAATGGGATTCGAAATGCAGATTCTTTTTAATAGTTCAAAACGCGTTGCAGAACGATCTATAAAACAATTGATACGCTTTGATTCCTCAACTCAATTAGTAGTACTTCTAGAGCCCACTTCTTCCCCACACTACGAGTGAAAGGGAAAATGTAAAGACTACCATTAAAGCAGCCCAAGCGAGACTTACTATATCCATGTGAATTATGTCCCCTATCTCTATAAATACGAAGGAATTATTCCATTATTCTTCACTAATAATAGGGGAATCAATGGCGCAGAGTCAAAAAGGGATTCTGACCTAACACTATTGAGAAACCAATCCAATACATCGACTATGATTTCGAATCGGGAAAGATTAAACACAAGCAAAATACGTAGTAACATTCTAAGGGAATGGGAACATGTAGGAATAAGAATAATAAGCCCTATTCTTTTTTTGTTTTGCTTCGTAAGTAAAAGGGAAATCACTAAAAAAGAGAAATCACTATCTATTCCAGACCTCTATTTCCCCATTTGATCTAATCCGTACCCTCCTTTCCCGATTATCGCTCTGAAAGAGCGGGCTTGACTAGGGGTTGCCGAAAAGAAATTCTTTCTTTTTGACCCTTTTTCTATAAAAGTCAATTATTCATCCAATCTAAAATTATTCATCCAATCTAATATGGATACCTGAGCACTCAGAGATTCGCGCGAGCCCGTCGTATATAAAGCAACTTCCGCCCCTTTCCAAAACTAGTAATTGAATTTCCTATCAGGCTCTACAATTTGATTCAAGATCCCGTCATTAGACACTCCCTTAGTAATAGAAGGGAATCGTGAAGTCTTGATAACCCCTCTACCAGTAGATTAGAATATTTCCTTGAATCCTAGATGGAGGATTCACAATCTTTTCTTTTAGAAAACCTTCAGACCGCATGCTTAGAATCAAACAAAGTATCAACAGTCGGTTTCCTCGGCTTCTACCGGGGAAGAATTCTGCGAGTTATATCAGCAAAACAGAAGAGATTTCGAGTTTTTTGTTGATCAGGCGACACCCGGATTTGAACTGGGGAAAAAGGATTTGCAGTCCCCCGCCTTACCACTCGGCCATGCCGCCAAAATGATACAAAATAGATGCAAATTTTCCCGGATTACTGAATTTTTATTGTACTTGCAATCCTGTTTTCCTTAATCCTTGTCCTAAAAGACACACCCCCTTTTGATTGCATTTGATCCATCCCTTCGATTGATTGTATAGTATCTGAAACTACACAATGCTAAAAACATTCTCTCGCTTTTCTATTGAGAAATCAAATGGGTATTTTCAGCCGACAAATTTGAACCATTAACTATTGACTGCTTACTTCGAATTCATGAACGATTCTGGGATTTGAATCTCAAATTGTGTTTTCCTAATGACATAAGAAAATACAAATTGAGACAGAACTAATCAGTATTGATTTTTTCAATCAAAAAATCCTTCTCAATTGCAATTATAACAAAACATATGAGTATATGTAAACCCCAGAACATAAATTGTTACACAGATATCTATTATTTAGATATGTTGTCGATAGGGAATTATCATAAAATTATCCTACTTCACTTTTGCATTGAATAGAAATTCTCTTTTGATAGAGCACGACCCGGGCTGTCCCGAATAGAACCGGCAATAAAAGAGAAGTCGGATATTATAGCGAT